TAATCGTAATGAAAATAGATTATCTATATTCTAGAATAGAATTCTAATAGAATATTTCGAAAAAAGGAAATAAGCGGGTAGCGGGAATCGAACCCGCATCGTTAGCTTGGAAGGCTAGGGGTTATAGTCGACGTTCAATTCAGTGCTTTGAACGTCTCTAATTCAAAACCGAACATGAAACTTTGGTTTCATTCGGCTCCTTTATGGAATATGAGTAAATTCATAGATCTAAGATGTGAACAAAATGAACAAAATTATACCCATAACACCTACGTCAGCTTTTTGTTTGAATACAAACAAACAAAATGAATCGCTTTCTAGATGATCCTTCTAGAAGAAGGTGATTCTAACAATCTTTCTAGTTACTTCGTTCTCTATTTCTATTTGAGAGGATCCTAAGGAAAAGGATTTTGTTTCCACCGAGCTAAAACAATATGTCGATGTCTCTAGTAAACCAAAGTCATCGTTGAATAGCTATTTTGCTCCAATTTCTTTCTTTAGAAAGAAAAAAATGGAAGATTTAGTTACGATTAGAAATTGACTTTCTATCTTCTGCCATGGATCCTTTACTCATACTTATTCAATTGGAAGTTTTGGTCCAATTCAAAAATTATGTTTCGCAATTTCATAATCCAACTTTTCAATTTATAAGTGACTCATGGATACAAATCACGAGAATTCGTATTTTTTTCTCGAATTTCTCATTGAGAGGTAAAGGATTAAATCTTTTTAAGAAATAAAGTTTTTGGTCGGAATATGAATAAAACCGAAAGACCCTTTAACTATTAACGGTTAATAGAACGAATCACACTTTTACCACTAAACTATACCCGCTACAATATGATTATTGTATACAAATGGACCTTTTGTCGAACAAGATCATTGAGCATGATCAAGATAGGATCATCAAAGAATCATCAAAATGAGAACGTTGCACTTTTTTGCGGGGAGATCCGAATTTAATGAGATTCGGGAAAGAGGCTTCATTTAATTTAAATTAAATAACTAAAACTAAAGTTTTCCCTTTTGCTGAAGAAGATCGATACGGATAAAAAAAAACACTAAAATCATAACAGAAAAATGCATTGTGGAAGAATCGATAGTTTCTTTTTTAGTTCGGTAAAATATAACAAGAAAAAGAATGTAAATAGTCTTTGTTCTTTTTTTTTGTTACTTGAATATAAAATATTCAATTGAATATAATAATATAATAAAAAAAGTCTTTTTGTTTTCAAATCAGATATCAGATAAATCATTATTTATCTATAATTCGTTGGAACAAAAAAAAAAGAGCCCGGCTAGGTACTGACCGGGCCGGGCCATGAGAATAAGAAGGGCCTTTCGAACAAAATCAACACAAATGGGTCTTGCTTATTTTTTTTTGAGTTCGATTGTTCGCGCGGTCGAGCCCATCTTTTAGATAAAGGAAATTCCCGATTTGTGGATCTCTATATATATAATAGAATAGAGAAAGAAGAAAGATTCCTTACATTATGTGTAATGTAGTAATTATCTTTTTCAATTGGGAGAGATGGCTGAGTGGACTAAAGCGTCGGATTGCTAATCCGTTGTACGAGTTATTCGTACCGAGGGTTCGAATCCCTCTCTTTCCGTTTCCGTTGATGAATTGATTTGGTTTTTTTTCAAATTTTGAAAATCTTAGTGAAACGTGTAGAATAGATAAAATCCTAAGAAAATTTGCAAATTAACCAAAACCAAGGAAAACCCCCTGTATTTTATTCTTCACGTCCAGGATTTCGCCCTGGATCATTAGATAGGAATCCAAAGATAAAGAGAGACACAAAAAATATCACTACGGTATAAACGAAGAGTTTCAGAGTAAGCATTACACAATCTCCAAGATGGTTTTTTTGAAAAAAAAAGAGAATAGATCTTCTATTTTTCTACCACATATCCTAAAGAAATGAGGTTTTTTCTAGAAATGCATTGTCACAAATTCATTTGTTTTTCATTAACCAAAATTTTGGTTTATATCCAAATTAGATATTATATTGTGGGAGACCCTAATAGGGTTAGGGTCTTTCACTCGAAAGGGGGTCAAAAATGAGGAAATGGGGGTAAGCTGGGGTTTTGGCGACTATCCACGAATTTCAGCGTGTGAATCGAGGGTTCATACTCTAAAACTTATCTGATTTTTTCAATTGTTAGAATTTTTTTTTATCGAGGAAATCATACATTTTCTAGGATATTATTATTCAGGATCTCATCGAAAACTTACAGCAGCTTGCCAAACAAAAGCTAAGAGAAAAAAAAGCACAGGTATGACTGGCATAACATCCACGATTGGATTCAAAAAAGCATAGGCTTCGGGCAATTTGCCGAAGAAAAAACTACTCGAATAAAAGGGAGAATTAATACAAATACAGATCAAACTAACGATATTAAGCATAACAGACATTTTGTTCTTGGAGATAATTGCATTTTGATTGCGTTTTTGATATAAGGAAAAAGAAAGTAAGTAAGGTAGACAAAAACCCTTCTTTTTCTTTGAATCCACCCAACCAAAAATCCTCCAATTCTCAAAGGAGAATAGAAGAAATCATACTTTCATACAATATCTTAATTGAATTCTATGTAATGATCAATAAATTAAGTTGAATTCTATATCTATATGTATCAAAATCCTAGTACCAATCGATTCTATAGATCTATAGATATTTGGACTGGAGTTGACAAACAAGCAATACCAATATTATTGTTTCTTAGTGTCGATTAGAAATTGAAATGGGGCGTGGCCAAGTGGTAAGGCAACGGGTTTTGGTCCCGCTATTCGGAGGTTCGAATCCTTCCGTCCCAGCGCAGTCCATTTTTTATGCTCCATTATTCCCATAGAAATAAATAGGGGATGGGTAGGAGTTAATCCATATTAATTCAAATATCGGCGTCTGTTCGAATTTCATTAATAAATGATCAAGTTCCATATTATATAGAAATATGTTATGGAGCTGATGTTTTTCCTTTGAATCTAATTTGATTTAGGTATTTCGTGTTTGACTCGAATGGAAGATTGGAAATCTATTTAAGGCTTGAGGCAGGGGGATTTAGCCTATCCCTTTGTATTCACTTTCTCACAAGAGTCGATATTACTCAACCCCATCGTAAACCAAATACATATCAATCGTATAATTTAATTATATGTACGTATCATTCTATTTCAATGACAAGAAAATTTTGGGTTCTTTGTGAAAAAGATTTGTAAGCCTTAAATTATTTAAACTGAAATTATAGATATTCGATAATATAGACTATCTATAACAGTGACAATTGTTCAGTCTATTTGATAGATACGAAGAACCTTCCCTTTCAAATTTATATTTGAAATTCAATCCGTGATGAGTCAATTCAAAAAGAAAGACCGATCCTCCTATGAAAATCAAAGGTGATGCTTATTGTCCAATTTGATTCAAATTCCATTTAATAATAATAATGATGTAGAAATAGGAAACCTTTCTAATTATTTCTTGTACGTGGAATCTTTGAAAAAGTACGAAATAATTTAATCTATCCTATTGAGTCACTTGAAGATATCGATTCGAAAAGTTATGCGCTTCTCCATTTCTATTTTTTTCTCGGATCTATATATTATTTATGTATGTTAAAAATGCTGTCTTGCTAAGACTTTTTCAGAAAAATATACATAGCATATATTCATATTATAGAAGAAAAGTCTAGATTATGATGTCTATGGACAGCTGAACCAATGACTATTCATGATTCCATAATTGAATCAATTTCATACCGGTTCCAAATTAGAGGAATGTTATGGTAAAACTTCGTTTGAAACGATGTGGTAGAAAGCAACGTGCGACTTGAAGGACACGATCCGTTGTGGATTTTTACATCCACCATTTTTGATTTGTCTAGGAATAAGGGTGCTCTTGGCTCGACATTGTTTGTTCTGTTACACCCGAACCCTTCGTTTTTTTGTTGGGTTGTAAATAGTGCACGCTGGAGCTCGAATAGAAAGTATTAATTCATTTCTCGGGGGCAAGGATCTAGGGTTAATGCCAATCAATTGGAGGAACAACTTCGTAAATATATCGAACATATATAGGAATCGAAAGGATCCAATTCGAGCAAGTTTCCAATTCAAAAGCAAAACTTGTTGAAATTGATTCAAATTTTTCGATTCAAAGTGTATCACGCGGGAATCGACTGTCCATAGGATTCTTTGATCGAAAGAAATCAAAAGGGGGTATGTTGCTGCCATTTTATTTTGAAAGGATTAAGAAACACCGAAGTAATGTCTAAACCCAATGATTAAAAATAAGGAAAGGATCTAAGAACAAGGAAACACCCTTTTAATTGTCTCGATCGTCTCAATAACTGGATCGGACTAAAGAATCCAAATAGAATTTGAAATGGTTTAAACGAGACAAACAAAAGGGAGTAAAGACGACTCAATAAATGAAATTGACTAAAGATTTTTCCTTTGAACTATTTGATAGTTATCCAACTTGAGTTATGAGTACGAATGGTTTCTTTTTCATTTTCAGGAAGAAAAAAAGACTGAAATCATAGTCTAATTTATTTTATGGGCCCATTTGTCATTTAATTTATTAGAATTGCATATATAGACAAAACTTCGAATCAAATCATTTTTTCGCGAGCTGTACGAGGAGAAAACTTCCTATACGGTTCTAGGGGGGGTATTGTTCATCTACATCTATCCCAATGAGCCATCTATCGAATCGTTGCAATTGATGTTCGATCCCGAAGAGAAGGAAAAGATCTTAGAAGGGTGGGCTTTTATGATCCAATGAAGAATCAAACTTATTTAAATGTTCCTCTTATTCTATATTTCCTTGAAAAGGGTGCTCAACCCACAGGAACTGTTCAGAATCTTTTAAAGAAAGCGGAAGTTTTTAAGGAACTTCCGCCTAATCAAATGAAATTCAATTAAAGAAATATCAGGGGGGGGTCGCGACTTGTATATAACTTTGTCTAATTTTTTTCTACTTGCCCCCCTTTTTCTTTTTTTCTGCCGTATTCATATTTATTTATCATAGTTTCTGTCGAATCTTATGGTCTAGATGGTCTAGAATGACCAAATTTATTGATCTTATAAATATCAAATTTGCGCATTTCCTTCTTCCTTTAATTTTAATTGTGTGGTTTTCATTGGAACTCGACTAAGCAACAACAAGGAATCTACTTTGCTTATTCCACTTAGATTGATGAAATACATTAGCATTAGGGACTCAAAAATCCGATATTTTTTTTTGAATTCTTCCTTTTTTATTCTTCGATTTATACTTTTTCTATCTATGTAGATTAGATATGTAGTGTCAATCCAAGACAATTTTGAATATTATTGTATTCCATTGTTAAATGGAAATTCAAAGGATTTCAAAAAGGATTTTATTTAATGCAATTTCTCTTTTCCACTGTATTCTTTTCTCAACATTTATATTGACAACAGTGTATTGAACAAATATAATTCATCGTGATAAGCGATCCGGGTCTATTTATTTTTGTCCCATGGTTTTGTTACTTTATCTTATTCAAATGATGCTTTCTTTGATACAAGAGGTTTTTTTGATTGAAACAAAGCTAGATAACATAAGAGATGCTCTATCCATTTTGACAATTCTGTATCTTTTTTTTTCTTTTATTTTATTTGATTGTATCTATACACCCTTTGTTGAAGTTTTGTTTAATCTATGTTTTTTTCGGGTTGCTAACTCAACGGTAGAGTACTCGGCTTTTAAGTGCGGCTAGAATCTTTTACACATTTGGATGAAGTGACGAATTCGTCCGTAACCTTGGTAAACTTTGGAAGACCGCGACTGATCCTGAAAGGGAATAAATGGAAAAAATAGCATGTCGTATCAATGGAGAGTTCTGAGGATATTTCATTCTTATCGGATTGGTATAAAACCTTTTTCGAATTCTTGGAACGGAACAAAAGAAAGTTGGGTCGAATGAATAAATGGATAGGAGCCCCGTGGCTTCAATTAATTATCAGAAAGAAAAAGCAACCAGCTTCTGTTCTTAATTTGAATAATTTCCCGATCTAATTAGACGTTAAAAATAAATTAGTGCCTGATACGGGAAGCACTTCTCACTCCACTCGTGGATTCTATTTTTTTTTAATGAATCCTAACTATTGACATTCTCCATTATGGAATGAAGATGTGTGTGTAAAAGAAGCAGTATATTGATAAAGAAAGTTTTTTCCGAAATCAAAAGAGCGATTCGGTTTAAAAAATAAAAGATTTCTAACCATCTTGTTATTCTATAACATAAACATAGACGAATTAAATGAAATGGATGGAAAAAGGAGAGGGTAGAGAATCTGTTGATAAGTTTATCTGTCCCCGAGGTATCGATTTTTACAGAATACCTTGTTTTGACTGTATCGCACTATGTATCATTTGATAACCCCCCCAATCTTCTACCTTTAATTCAAATCGAATTTCAAATGGAGGAAATCCAAAGATATTTACAGCTAGAGAGATCTCAACAACATGACTTCCTATATCCACTTATCTTTCAGGAGTATATTTATGCATTTGCTCATAATCGTGCTTTGAGTAAATTGATTTTGTCGGAAAATCTGGGTTATGACAATAAATCCAGTTTACTGATTGTGAAACGGTTAATTACTCGACTGTATCAACAGAATCATTTTCTTATTTCTCCTAATGATTCTAACCAAAATCCATTTGGGGCGCGCAACAATAATTTGTATTCTCAAATCATATCAGAGGGGTTTGCTTTTATTGTCGAAATTCCATTTTCTTTACAATTCCTATCTTGTCTAGAAGGGGAAACGAACAAGATAGGAAAATCTCAGAATTTACGATCAATTCATTCAATATTTCCCTTTTTCGAGGACACTTTTTCACATTTAAATTTTGTGTTAGATATGGTAATACCTCACCCTGTCCATGTGGAAATCTTGGTTCAAATCCTTCGCTATTGGGTAAAAGATGCTTCCTCCTTGCATTTATTACGAGTCTTTCTCAACGAATATTGTAATTGGAATAGTCTTATTATTCCAAAGAAAGCCAGTTCCCCTTTTTCAAAAAAAAATAAAAGATTATTCTTATTCTTATATAATTCTCATGTATGTGAATATGAATCCATTTTCGTCTTTCTACGTAACCAATCTTTTCATTTACGATCAACATCTTCTGGAGTTTTTCTTGAACGAATCTATTTCTATATAAAAATAGAACGTCTTGTGAACGTCTTTGTTAAGATTAAGTATTTTCGGGCAAACCTGCGGTTGGTCAAGGAACCTTTCATGCATTATATTAGGTATCAAAAAAGATCCATTCTGGCTTCAAAAGGGACATTTCTTTTCATGAAGAAATGGAAATTTTACCTTGTCACTTTTTGGCAATGGCATTTTTCGTTGTGGTTTCATCCAAGAAGGATTTATATAAACCAATTATCCAAGCATTCCCTTGAGTTTTTGGGCTATCTTTCAAGCGTGCGAATGAACCCTTCCGTAGTACGCAGTCAAATTCT